ATAGTTGGGAGGATAGTGAGAGCCCCTCTTGCGATAATATTGATCATTTATTCCATGTCATAGGCATTCCGAGTTTCCTCTCTGATGATACTTCTTTTTTAGTTCAAGACAGTGATGGTCACAATTATTCCATATATTTTGATATTGAAAATAATATTTTTGAGATTGACAATGAGCCCCTTCCCCTGTTTCGAGGTAAACTAGAAAAAGCACTTTCTAGATATAGTTTGAATAGTTACATTCTAAATTGCATTGACAATTATCTTGATATTGAAATCCTTATGAATAGTGACATTTATAGTTCTATTTTTAATGTAGACCAAAAGGCTATTAGATACATTGTTACTTACATTTGTTATGAAATGGATTCCCATGAAGAAAGCGATTCCCATATGCAACAAAATCCCAGTATAAGTATAAATTACAAGGATTTGTGGGTTCTATGCGAAAATTGTTATGAATTAAATTATAAGAGGTTTTTGAAGGAAAAATTGAATATTTGTGAACACTGTGGGTCTCATTTAAAAATGAGTAGTTCAGATAGAATTGAACTTTTGATTGATCCCGGCACTTGGGCTCCAATGGATGAGGACATGTTTTCTGTGGCCCTTGAATTTGATTCGGAGGAGGAGGATGCCTATGAAGATAAAAAAGATGGCGATGAGGACATTATTTCTGTGGCCCCTGAATTTGATTCGGCGCGGGCTCCAATGGGTGACGGAATGGCTTGTTTTGCGGGCCCCACTGATTCGAAGGAGGAGGAGGGGTCTTATATCGATCGTATTGATTCTTATCAAAAAGAGACAGGGTTAAATGAGGCTGTTCAAACAGGCATAGGTCAATTAAATGGCATTCCCATAGCAATTGGGGTTATGGAGTTTCAGTTCATGGGGGGGAGTATGGGATCCGTAGTAGGCGAGAAAATAACCCGTTTGATCGAATATGCTACTGATAAATCTCTACCTGTTATTATAGTGTGTGCTTCCGGGGGAGCCCGTATGCAAGAAGGGAGTTTGAGTTTGATGCAAATGGCAAAAATATCTTCCGCTTCATATAACTATCAATCAAATAAAAACGTATTATATGTATCGATCCTTACATCTCCTACAACCGGTGGAGTGACCGCCAGCTTTGGTATGTTAGGGGATATCATTATTGCCGAACCTAATGCCTACATTGCATTTGCGGGTAAAAGAGTAATTGAAGAAACATTGAAAACCGAAATACCTGAAGGTTCACAAGAGACTGAGTATTTATTCGAGAAAGGCTTATTCGACCCAATCGTACCACGTAATCCTTTAAAAGGCGTTCTGAGTGAGTTGTTTCAACTTCATGGTTTCTTTCCGGTGAATCAAAATGAAAGTCAAAAAAAGGGGGATTTGTTATAGCCGCATATATATAATAGAAGAACTTCATCCAATTTAAAGGGGGTCTCACACCACAAGACAGAGAACAATAACCGAGAAAAAAGGTTTAATTTCTAATTATGGAAACAACAAGTTGTTGTTCTTAACAATAAAACAACAATTCGTATATATGATATAACTAGAATAACCGAAACAGAGATCTATTCTATTCAATTAACCGCGGTCATCTTATTATATCCGAGTAATTGAACATGCATAAGAAAGATCCACCTTATTTACAATTCCAAGAAGGCGGGTCTTTCTTATGCATACAGGCCCATTCAAATCCATAAGTATAAGTAAAGTAGATAAACAGGAATCAGAATTAACGGCAGTACATACAAGATAGAGATTTGAGATGTTAAGTTAAATACTTAATCTTAATAATAAAGAAACCAAAAAAATCAAAAATAAAAACCTCACAGAAAAGAGAAAAGAAAAAAAAAAAAAAATCTCGACTGAATCTTTCAGAAAGTCAAGGTATTTGTAAGAAAAAGCCTTTTTATTCTGAAAAGGCTGTATATCATCATTCATAACATAGATAAGGATACAAAACGTGCAGTTTTGTACTCATTCATTAGCCTTGTTGGCTTTCTTGTTCCGGCATTTTTAGTCCGATTTTTATTACGAAGGATACAAAAGCCTTGGGAAAAAATCCTTCTTCTTTTTCTTTTTGTTATTTACATGATATAAAAAATCATGTAAATAACAAAAAGAAGAAGAAGAAAAAAAAAGGACGAATCTTAAGTATATTAAGTATAGATAATGTACATAGACTATGTACATTATCTATACTTAATATACTTAAGATCTCTTTACTTTATAAGATAAGAGGTTAAAATATTCAATCGAGGTATCTAGTCTATGGAAACTTTCAGCTTCCCTGCTTTTTTTGTACCTATCGTGGGCCTAGTATTTCCTGCAATTGCAATGGCTTCTTTATCTATTCATGTTCAAAAAAACAAGATTATCTAGCTCCAACGGGAGTAAAATATGAAAATGACTTTGTTTGAAAGACCTTAATTATTCTATTATATTGTATAAAAGAAAAAGAGTTCTATATAATTAGAATTATTCCTAATGATTCCAATTCTAATAGTGCTAGTTGGTGAAAGTTACTTTTTCGCTTGGGTTATTCTCTCAATTCCAATAAAATGCACCTGGATCTTGTATGAACTGGCGATCAGAACGTATATGGATAGAACTTATAACGGGGTCTCGGAAAACAAGTAATTTCCTTTTGGCCTGTATCCTTTTTTTAGGTTCATTAGGATTCCTATTGGTTGGAACTTCTAGTTATCTTGGTCGCAATCTGATATCCTTATTTCCATCTCAGCAAATCCTTTTTTTTCCACAAGGGGTCGTGATGTCCTTCTATGGGATCGCGGGTCTCTTCGTTAGCTCCTATTTGTGGTGCGCTATTTGGTGGAATGTAGGTAGTGGTTATGAGCAATTCGATAGAAAAAAGGGAAAAGTTTGTATTTTTCGTTGGGGATTTCCTGGAAGAAATCGTCGCATTTTCTTTCGATTCCTTATGAGAGATATCCAATCGATTCGAATCGAAGTTATAGAGGGTCTTTATCCTCGTCGTGTACTTTATATGGAAATCAGAGGTCAGGGAGCCCTTCCGCTGACTCGTACTGATGAGAATTTGACTCCACGAGAAATTGAACAAAAAGCTGCTGAATTGGCCTATTTCTTGCGCGTACCTATTGAAGTATTTTGAAATGAACTGAAGCATTTTTCTCTGCATTGGGCAAGAGGCCCAGGAATCCAATCCTCTTTGTTTTTTTTTTTTGCTAGAGAGCTCCTCTTTCATAAAAATACAAGATTGAGTAGAGTAGAGTCCAGCCAGGAAGTCGCTTCATTTCATTAAAAATTGACTGATTCAAAATGACAAAAAAGAAAACATTTGCCCCCTTTCCATATCTTGCATCTATAGTCTTTTTACCCTGGTGGATCTCTTTCTCATTTAACAAAAGTATAAAGTCTTGGGTTAGTAATTGGTGGACTACTAGTAAATCCGAAACTTTTTTGAATGATATTCAAGAAAAGAAGATTTTAGATAAATTCATAGAATTAGAAGAACTCTTTTTTTTGGACGAAATGATAAAGGAGTACCCGGAGACGCATATACAAAAGCTTCGTATAGGAATCCACGAAGAAACAATACAATTGGTTAAGATGCACAATGAGGGTCATATCCATACCATTTTGCATTTCTCGACAAATATAATAAGTTTTGCTATTTTAAGTGGTTATTCTATTCTGTGTAATGAAGAACTTGCCATTCTTAATTCTTGGGTTCGAGAATTTCTCTATAATTTAAGCGACACAATAAAAGCCTTTTCTATTCTTTTGTTAACTGATTTTTGTATTGGATTCCATTCGCCTCGTGGTTGGAAACTAATAATTTCTTTTGTCTACAAGGATTTTGGATTTTCTCATAATGATCAAATTCTATCTGTTCTTGTTTCTATTTTTCCAGTCATTCTAGATACCTTTTTTAAATATTGGATTTTCCATTATTTAAATCGTGTATCTCCCTCGCTTGTAGTGATTTATCATTCAATGAAAGACTAAAGAATGATTCACTAATATGAATCCAATGATAATCTTTCTTACTTCGTCCATAAACAAATCAGTCAAAATCTTAAGCACTCTTTCTCTTTTTATTCATCCAGGGGAGTATTCCTGTATTCCAGTAAAATAATAAAATAGTCTAATCGTGGATAGGAAACTATACTAGCAGCCTACCTAATTTATTGTATAAATGTATACATTTTTGGGATCAATGATTGGACCATGCAAAATAGAAATATCTTTTCTTGGGTAAAGGAGCAGATGACTCGATCCATGTCTCTATCGATCATGCTATTGATATATATAATAACTTGGGCATCGATTTCACATGCATATCCCATTTTTGCACAACAGAGTTATGAAAATCCACGAGAAGCAACCGGGCGTATTGTATGCGCCAATTGCCATTTAGCTAATAAGCCCGTGGATATTGAGGTTCCACAAGCAGTACTTCCTGATACTGTATTTGAAGCAGTTGTTAGAATCCCGTATGATATGCAACTGAAACAAGTTCTTTCTAATGGGAAAAAGGGGTCCTTGAATGTAGGGGCGGTTCTTATTTTACCGGATGGATTCGAACTAGCGCCTCCTGATCGTATTTCTCCCCAAATGAAAGAAAGAATGGGTAATCTGTCTTTTCAGATTTATCGCCCGACTCAAAAAAATATTCTTGTGATAGGACCTGTTCCTGGTCAGAAATATAGGGAAATCACCTTTCCTATTCTTTCACCGGACCCTGCTACTAAGAAAGATGTTTACTTCTTAAAATATCCTATATACGTTGGTGGGAACAGGGGAAGGGGGCAGATTTATCCCGATGGGAGTAAGAGTAACAATACAGTATATAATGCTACAACAGCAGGTATAGTAAGCAAAATAGTGCGTAAAGAAAAGGGGGGGTATGAAATAAACATAGTGGATGCATCTGACGGACACCAAGTCGTAGATATTGTACCTCCAGGACCAGAACTTCTTGTTTCTGAAGGTGAATCCATTAAGATTGATCAACCA